CACCTAATTCATCGATCTTACTAACCACAATAGATCAAATAGCAATGGATACGACTATTCCAACAGTTAGACCTTTCTTTGATATGGATTCTCTATTCCTAATGGCTGTGGTACGGAAAATACTGTGTAAAGAAAAGAGTAGAGTAGACAAGGAATGAAAATCTCCCTCTCGGTCTATGATACCTAAATGAAAGAAAAATCCGGATCAAACCCTTATTTATCTTAACCTTAGGTTAATTTACTTCGCCGAAAGGGAGCAAAATGGGTCGAACCCTTATTCTTATTAGTGTTGATTTTATTTTTGTTAGGTTTAAGTCTGACGAGAATAATATTCTACAACTAGCAATTCATTTATTTTCAAACCGACCCATTTACTATCTATTATTTGATTGACTAATCCTTTATATTGGAATGGTTGAAGAGTCAAATGGTTTGGCAATTCCTCATGGGGGGATGAATCGAGAGAATTTTGAATTAGAACTTTAGATTTTTGTTCATCCCTCGCCGCAATAGTATCTCGGGGTTTGCAGCGATAACTTGGTATATCTACTATACGACCATTGACTAAAATATGTCTATGGTTAACTAATTGGCGAGCTCCCGGAATAGTCGGAGCCATACCCAAGCGAAAAAGAATGTTATCAAGACGCATTTCAAGTAATTGTAGTAAAACCTGACCTGTTGACCCTTTTGCCTTTCCGGCGATACGAACGTATTTAAGTAATTGTCGTTCTGTAAGACCATAATGAAAACGCAATTTTTGTTTTTCTTCTAGGCGAATTCGATATTGGGATTTTTTCCCGGAACGCGATTGATTTCTAAGATCACTTCCAGCTCTGGGCCTTTTATTAGTTAGCCCTGGTAAAGCCCCCAGGCGGCGTATTTTTTTGAAACGAGGACCTCGGTAACGCGACATAAAGACTCCTTCTTCTTATTTATATTTAATTATTAATTCTTATTGATGAAATTTCATTCTACAGAATAAATCTAAACTAAAAATGAACTAAATTCTAAATAAAGCGAAATTTACTGAAGTATTATTCTATTAAAGAATAATGAGATGAGTTGGATAAATATCCAGATCTTTATATTCTATATATAGAAAAAGAAAAGGATTCTTTTCGTTAGATAGTTGGAAATTCCTATCACATAATAAATCAAGGACTTTTGCCAAAAGAGGAAGACATTTTTTTTTCAATATTCTTTGATTTCAAAGATGCATTATCAATCATGTAAAACATAGAATAAAATAAATAGAGAAAAGCCGACTATCGGAATCGAACCGATGACCATCGCATTACAAATGCGATGCTCTAACCTCTGAGCTAAGCAGGCTCACATAACATAAATTCGACATGTATAAGAATTCAATAAACTCTTAGAATCTTTGCTATTCACTATTATACTATTTTTATACTATTTTAATTCTTAGCTATTCATAATGAATATTAATATATTAAAATATTAAAGAATAGAATATAGAATTTCAAATAACTGTTAAATATTATAGAAGATAACGATTAATCTAGCGATATAGAATTTCCATTTTTCTTTTTTATCACAATTAAATATTCTTTTTTTTTTAATATGATTTGATTTTTGAATTCAAAAATCAAATCATATTAAAAAAAAAGAATCGACCGTTCAAGTATTCGAAATTTCATGGGTAAATGAGTGGAAGAGAGACAGATGTATAGCGTATGTATCCACCTATATTGAATTGCCGATACAGAAATGATAAAATCGTTTTTGATTGGACCGAATATAAGCCTCCTATAGATATAGAAGATGAAAGAAGATAGACAAGAAATCAAAGACAAAGAGGAGAACTTTTTCGAGACAGGAATCGGCATCTATCTAATGAATTCAACGGTTCCGGTATAAATGAAAGAAAAAGGGGAACGAGATCACAATGAGATTTTCATCTCAAAAAGGGGGATATGGCGAAATCGGTAGACGCTACGGACTTAATTGGATTGAGCCTTGGTATGGAAACTTACTAAGTGATAACTTTCAAATTCAGAGAAACCCTGGAATTAATAAAAATGGGCAATCCTGAGCCAAATCACGTTTTCCGAAAACAAACAAAGGTTCAGAAAGCGAAAATCAAAAAGGATAGGTGCAGAGACTCGATGGAAGCTGTTCTAACGAATGGAGTTGATTGTCTTACGTTAGTAGAGGAATCCTTCTATCGAAACTTCAGAAAAGATGAAGGATAAACCTGTATACATAATAGAGAAGAATTGTTGTCAATTGATTCCATATTGAAGAAAGAATCGAATATTCATTGATCAAACCATTCACTCCATAATCTGATAGATCTTTTGAAGAACTGATTAATCGGACGAGAATAAAGATAGAGTCCCGTTCTACATGTCAATACCGGCAACAATGAAATTTATAGTAAGAGGAAAATCCGTCGATTTCAAAAATCGTGAGGGTTCAAGTCCCTCTATCCCCAAAAAGACCATTTGGCTCCCTAATTCTTTATCGTATCCTT